CGGGACAGCTATTCGAAATCTTAGTGAAAGACTGGATTTATTATCTCATGTTTGCTTTTCGTGAAAAAATACCAATGGAAGTGGAGGGTTTCTTCAAACAACAAGGAGCTGGGTCAATTATTCAATCAAATGATATTGAGCATGTTTCCCATCTCTTCTTGAGAAACAAGCGGGCTATTTCTTTGCAAAATTGTGCTCAATTTCATATGTGGCAATTCCGTCAAGATCTCTTCGTTAGTTGGGGGAAGAATCCGCACGAATCGGATTTTTTGAGGAATATGTCAAGGGAGAATTGGATTTGGTTAGACAATGTGTGGTTGGTAAACAAGGATCGGTTTTTTAGCAAGGTACGGAATGTATCATCCAATATTCAATATGATTCCACGAGATCTAGTTTCATTCAAGTAACGGATTCTAGCCAATTGAAAGGATCTTCTGATCAATCCAAGGATCATTTCGATTCCATTAGGAATGAGGATTCGAAATATCACACATTGATCAATCAAAGAGAAATTCAACAACTAAAAGAAAGATCGATTCTTTGTCGGGATCCTTCCTTTCTTCAAACGGAACGAACAGAGATAGAATCAGAGCGATTCCCTAAAATCCTTTCTGGATATTCCTCAATGTGCCGACTATTCATGGAACGTGAGAAGCAGATGAATAATCATCTGCTTCCGGAAGAAATCGAAGAATTTCTTGGGAATCCTGCAAGAGCCACTCGTTCTTTTTTCTCTGACAGATGGTCAGAACTTCATCTGGGTTCGAATCCTACTGAGAGGTCTACTAGAGATCAGAAATTGCTGAAGAAAGAACAAAAGAAACATCTTGTTCTTTCCAGGCGATCGGAAAATAAAGAAATAGTGAATTTATTCAAGATAATTATGTACTTACAAAATACCGTCTCAATTCATCCTATTTCATCATATCCGGGATGTGATATGGTTCCGAAGGATGAACTGGACAGTTCCAATAAGATTTCATTCTTGAACAAAAATCCATTTTGGAGTTTATTTCATCTATTCCATGACCGGAACAGGGGGGGATACACGTTACACCACGATTTTGAATCAGAAGAGATATTTCAAGAAATGGTAGATCTATTCACTCTATCAATAACCGAGCCGGATCTGGTGTATCATAAGGGATTTGCTTTTTCTATTGATTCCTCCGGATTGGATCAAAAACATTTCTTGAATGAGTTATTCAACTCCAGGGATGAATCGAAAAATCACTCTTTATTGGTTCTACCTCCTCTTTTTTATGAAGAGAATGAATCTTTTTATCGAAGGATCATAAAAAAATGGGTCCAGACCTCTTGCGGGAATAATTTGGAAGATCCAAAACCTAAAATAGTGGTATTTGCTAGCAACAACATAATGGAGGCAGTCAATCAATATAGATTGATCCGAAATCTGATTCAAATCCAATATAGCACCCACGGTTACATAAGAAATGTATTGAATCGATTCATTAAAAAGAATCGATTCAATCGCAACTTCGAATATGGAATTCAAAGGTATCAAATAGGAAATGATACTCTGAATCATAGAACTATAATGAAATACACGATCAACCAACATTTATCAAATTTGAAAAAGAGTCAGAAGAAATGGTTCGATCCTCTTATTTGGATTTCTCGAACGGAGAGATCCATGAATCGGGATCCTAGTGCATATAGATACAAATGGTCCAATGGGAGCAATAATTTCCAGGAACATTTGGACTATTTCATTTCTGAGCAGAATAGCCGTTTTCAAGTAGTGTTTGATCGATTGCATATTAATCAATATTCGATTGATTGGTCCGAGGTTATCGACAAAAAAGATTTGTCTAAGTCACTTTTTTTCTTTTTGTCCAAGTTTCTTCTTTTTTTGTCCAAGTTTCTTCTCTTTTTGTCTAACTCACTTCCTTTTTTCTTTGTGAGTTTCGGGGGTATCCCCATTCATAGGTCCGAGATCCACATCTATGAATTGAAAGGTCCGAATGATCCACTCTATAATCAGTTATTAGAATCAATAGGTCTTCAAATCTTTCATTTGAAAAAATGGAAACCCTTATTATTGGATGACCAAGATACTTCCCAAAAATCCAAATTCTTGATCCATGGAGGAACAATATCACCATTTTTGTTCAATAAGATACAAGAGTGGATGATTGACTCATTCCATACTAGAAAGAATCGCAGGAAATCTTTTGATAACACAGATTCCTATTTATCAATGATATCCCACGATCCAGACAATTGGCTGAATCCCGTGAAACCATTTCATAGGAGTTCATTGATATACTCTTTTTATAAAGCAAATCGACTTCGATTCTTGAATAATCAATATCACTTCTGCTTCTATTGTAACAAAAGATTCCCTTTTTATGTGGAAAAGGCCTGTATCAATAATTATGATTTTACGTATAGACAATTCCTCAATATCTTGTTCATTCGCAACAAAATATTTTCTTTTTGCGATGGTCAAAAAAAACATGCTTTTTGGGAGAGAGATACTATTTCACCAATCGAGTCACAGGTATCTAACATATTGATACCTAACGATTTTCCGCAAAGTGGCGACGAAGGGTATAACTTGTACAAATCTTTCCATTTTCCAATTCGATACGATCCATTCGTTCGTGGAGCTATTTACTCGATCGCAGACATTTCTGGAACACCTCTAACAGAGGGACAAATAGACCATTTTGAAAGAACTTATTGTCAACCTCTTTCAGATATGAATCTACCTGATTCAGAAGCGAAGAACTTGCATCAGTATCTCAATTTCCATTCAAACATGGGTTTGATTCATACTCCATGTTCTGAGAAATATTTACCATCCGAAAAAAGGAAAAAACGGAGTCCTTGTCTAAAAAAATGTCTTGAGAAAGGGCAGATGTATAGAACCTTTCAACAGGATAGTGCTTTTTCAACTCTCTCAAAATGGAATCTATTCCAAACATATATACCATGGTTCCTTACCTCAACAGGGTACAAATATCTAAATTTCATATTTTTAAATACTTTTTCAGACCTATTGCCGATACTAAGTAGCAGCCAAAAATTTGTATCCATTTTTCATGATATTATGCATGGGTCAGATATATTATGGCGAATTCGTCAGATTCCATTGTGGAAGACACAATGGAATCTGATAAGTGAGATATGGAATCTGATAAGTGAGATATGGAATCTGATAAGTGAGATTCCGAGTAATTTTTTACATAATCTTCTTCTGTCCGAAGAAATTATTCATCGAAATAATGAGTTACTATTGATATCGACACATCTGAGATCGCTAAATGTTCAGGAGTTCCTCTATTCAATCCTTTTCCTTCTTCTTGTTGCTGGATATCTCGTTCGTACACATCTTCTCTTTGTTTCTCGAGTCTACCATGAGTTACAGACAGAGTTCGAAAAGGTAAAATCTTTGATGATTCCATCATATATGATTGAGTTGCGAAAACTTCTGGATAGGTATCCTACATCTGAACTGAATTCTTTCTGGTTAAAGAATCTCTTTCTAGTTGCTCGGGAACAATTAGGAGATTCTCTAGAAGAAATACGGAGTTTTTCTTTTGGTGGAAACATGCTATGGGGTGGTGGTCCCGCTTATGGGGTCAAATCAATACGTTCTAAGAAGAAATATTTGAATCTCATCGATCTCATAAGTATCATACCAAATCCCATCAATCGAATCGCTTTTTCGAGAAATACGAGACATGTAAGTCATACAAGTAAAGCAATCTATTCCTTGATAAGAAAAATAAAAAACGTGAATGGTGATTGGATTGATGATAAAATAGAATCCTGGGTCTCGAACAGTGATTCTATTGATGATAAAGAAAGAGAATTCTTGGTTCAGTTTTCTACCTTAACAACAGAAAAAAGGATTGATCAAATTCTATTGAGTCTGACTCATAGTGATCATTTATCAAAGAATAACTCTGGTTATCAAATGATTGAACAACCAGGAGCAATTTACTTACGATACTTAGTTGACATTCATAAAAAGTATCTAATGATTTATGAGTTAAATACATCCTGTTTAGCAGAAAGACGGATATTCCTTGCTAATTATCAGACAATTACTTATTCACAAACCCTGTGGGGGGCTAACAGTTTTCATTTCCCATCTCATGTAAAACCCTTTTCGCTCCGCTTAGCCCTACCCCCCCCTAGGGGTATTTTAGTGATAGGTTCTATAGGAACTGGACGATCCTATTTGGTCAAATACCTAGCGACAAACTCCTATGTTCCTTTCATTACAATTTTTCTCAACAAGTTCCTGGATAACAAGCCTAAGGGTTTTCTTATTGATGATAGTGATGATAGTGACGATAGTGACGATATTGATGATAGTGACGATATCGACCGTGACCTTGATATGGAGCTGGAGCTTCTAACTATGATGAATACGCTAACTATGGATATGATGCCAGAAATAGACCTATTTTATATCACCTTTCAATTCGAATTAGCAAAAGCAATGTCTCCTTGCATAATATGGATTCCAAACATTCATGATCTGGATGTGAATGAGTCGAATTACTTATCCCTCGGTCTTTTAGTGAACTATCTCTCAAGGGATTGTGAAAGATGTTCCACTAGAAATATTCTTGTTATTGCTTCGACTCATATTCCCCAAAAAGTAGATCCAGCTCTAATAGCTCCGAATAAATTAAATACATGCATTAAGATACGAAGGCTTCTTATTCCACAACAACGAAAACACTTTTTCACTCTTTCATATACTAGGGGATTTCACTTGGAAAAGAAAATGTTCCATACTAATGGGTTCGGGTCCACAACAATGGGTTCAAATGTACGAGATCTTGTAGCACTTACCAATGAGGCCCTATCGATTAGTATTATACAAAAAAAATCCATTATAGACACTAATATAATTAGATCCGTTCTTCATAGACAAACTTGGGATTTGCGATCTCAGGTAAGATCGGTTCAGGATCATGGGATCCTTTTCTATCAGATAGGAAGGGCTGTTTCAAAA